ACCTTCTAACTAAACTTTCTAACTCTATAAATAACTAGATAAAAAAAAAATAGACTAATATTATATATTCTAAAGAATACTCTAGAATTCTAATAATATATATTCGAAATACTATACTATAACTAGAATAGTATATATTCTATTTAGAATATATTCTAAAAAATAGACTATTATAAAAAATAGTATAAAAAATAGAAGAAAATATATTCGAAATAGCTAGAAATATATTCTATAACTAAACTAGAATATAGAAGAAAGATATTATATAAAATTAATAAAATTATAAAAATCGAAAAATTATATAAAATAGAAATATATTAGATTAGAATAAAATAATTTTTTATTATTAGATATTAATATTGGATATTACAATATTCTAATACTACTAATAGATTACTAATAATATATTCAAATATTCTATAGATAGATTCTAAACGAAAGTCGAAAAGAAGCTAAAATAAAGCATTATAATATTAATTATATTAATTTTTTAAAATTTTAGAATTAATTAGAATTCTAGAGTTTCTTACTTTTGTTATTATAAATAGCAACTTCTATTCCCTCTTCAAATAGGAATACTACCGCTGGTTTTATGAAAAAACGCCAAAGCCCCTTATCGGATTTGAACCGATGACTTACGCCTTACCATGGCGTTACTCTACCACTGAGTTAAAGGGGCTCATTTGATTGAATTCTTGAATGATCTACTATGTGGATAAGATAGATCTATGAAACTAGATTAGAAATTCAATCTCTAAATCTAGAAAAAGTAAGTAACTATATTAGAAACTATATTCTAATAGAATATTAATTAAATATTAAATAAATTTTTATTAAATAAATTATTTAATTAGAATTTGAAATTAGTATTCTCGATTAGAATTATTCTATATCTAATTATTAAATTAAAATTAAATTATTCTAATCGATAATGTCCTATAATGGATAATGGCGATTAGAATGAATCTTAATATAAGAATAAAAAAATTCTATGGAATCTGAAAGGGGCAAAGATTCTTCAAATCAAGTCATACCATTTTCTTATATTGACAATTTCAAAAAACTGTTCATACTATGAACATAGTATGCTGGCGGTCGGGCAAATGTGCCCCCATCGTCTAGTGGTTCAGGACATCTCTCTTTCAAGGAGGCAACGGGGATTCGACTTCCCCTGGGGGTAGGGTATTACGAACGGAAGGGGATCGTGGATTCTTTTTTTTTTTTTTAATAAAAAAATCTGGAATTGATTCTTCCTGGGTCGATGCCCGAGCGGTTAATGGGGACGGACTGTAAATTCGTTGGCAATATGTCTACGCTGGTTCAAATCCAGCTCGGCCCAATAATTCACTGATCTGCCATGAAATAAGCCCCTTGTTCTCGCGAAATGCCTGATACGGAAAAAAGGAAAAAGTTCGGATATATCTCTACTTGTTCTTTATTTTATTTGTTTTATTTCTTTTTTTTCTCAAAATTCTGATCTTGCTAATCATCTAGACTCAGATCCGGATTTTTAAGTATAAAGTCTAAGAATAAAGAGTAATGTAAAGAAAAAAGAGTCTTTTTTTTTACATTGAAAGATTTTTTTTATTCGATTTTGATTTGAAATAATGAAAAGATTACTAGCAATCCCTGTCCCTTTGTATCATTAAAGTGTATATCCATGTGAATATCACACTCCCCTTTCTGTTCCAAGGCGTTGATTTCAATCGAAAATCGAAATATAAATATAAAAAAGGGTTTGAATGAAATCATAATAATATGTATGCTGTACATTTTATTTCATTTCCCGGGGATTGTAGTTCAATTGGTCAGAGCACCGCCCTGTCAAGGCGGAAGCTGCGGGTTCGAGCCCCGTCAGTCCCGACGGATCTAATAATATTAAAAAAAAAATGGAATAAAACAAATACATCAACTCATATCTACCCCTTATGCGAAAGGGGAGCAAATAAAATAGCACAATTTCATTTTCATTCCCAAGGGGATACTTCTTTTTTTTTTATTCTTATTACTTAATTCTTATGACTTATTTATTTAATATTTCTATATTTAATTCTTATTTAATTCTATTTAAATATTTTTTATACAAATTCTAGTTAATTTGAAATTTTATTTAATATTCAATTTAATTTTAATATTTGGAATATTTAATTTATTAATATTATGGAATTTATATTATTAAATAAAATTATTAAATTAATTATTTTAAATTAATTATTATTAAATAATTAATATTTTAATATTTACATATTAAATAGTTACATAAACATAATTAATAGTAACTTAATAGTTACATAATTAAGATTTAACTATTTATAATTTTTTTTTTTTTTTTCAACTAGTACTGATTAATCGAAACATATGTGAATTAGTACAATTATTGGTAGCGTCATATTCAAGATTTAAAACGATACTCTACTTAGTTTGGATTTTTCGATTACTCCTGACCCGTATAATGAAATCGAATCGAGTACCATATCTTTTTCGGTAGCCCCATACACAACACAAATAAATCACACAAAAAAATCGGATTTGTACGATACAAAATGAATTTAATTTCTTTGATAGAATCCTTTTTTTTTTAAGTATCTTTTTTCTTGGCTCCGATTTTGTCTAATCTCATTCAAATTTCAAATTGAGCACTTTTGTTTGGGTTTGGTTGTAACCAATCTAAGTGGAAAGGAAAGGTGGTTACATGATACGTCTCCCATGATTGTACAAAGAAGTCAAGAATTTTTTATTTTTTCGAGAAAAGAATATGAAAAATTCAAAAAAGTAAAGTAAATAAATTTGCAATTGAATCAAGAATCTGTTTTTAAATTCGGTATGGATAAACAATCTTTCTATGTTATACTATTGAATTCTCGACAATGAAGCGATTTGATAGCTCAGATATTGTTATTCATGATATTGATCCAATTCAATATCATCGAGATGAAATTCATCCCATTGAATTTAGAGTAGAGGCGAAAGATTTAGTATCTCTATGGGATTTAATCCCGAGTTTTTGCGAAGTAAAGAAAAATGAAAGAAACGATGAGATTATGGAAGTAAATATTCTTGCATTTATTGCTACTGCATTGTTTATTCTAGTTCCTACTGCTTTTTTACTTATAATTTACGTAAAAACTGTTAGTCAAGGTGATTAATTTGAATGAAACCTGACTTCTTAGTTCTTATCAATGATTGACGGAATAAAATGAAAAGGATTACTAGTTTTCGTTTTAGATGAAATAAATAGACTAGAATTAGCAGTATTCTATGAGATCCCATAGTATGATAGAAAGAAATCTTTTTTTTTTTCTATCATACTACCTTGTTTTTGGTATTCTAATGTATAAAGTTATACTGTATGAAGATATAGGTTTAGTATAGATATAGATTAATCTAGAATCTCATATTGATATATCTAGATATCAATTTTCTATATGGAATGTACATAATGTCCCAATTCTATTTCTTCATCTATTTGTGTTGATTCTAATTAATCTGAAATAGTCGAAAGGCAGGTCTTACTTTTATTATTCTAATTCCTATAGTTCTGATTATTTTCAATATGAATCCCAACATCCACTGAAAGAATAAAATCAATAAAAAAAAGTAAAAAATCTGGACATATAGTAATATTAATTATTACTATTAATAAAAGAAAATCAAGAAATCTTTTTTTAACATTTCGAAGAAAGAATTGATCGAGCAGTTGACAGATCATTCAAGGAAAGGAGTTCTATAAAAACTTTTAAGGTTTCAACAAAACAAAAAGGATTAGTAAACCCTGCCCGTTTTTAATCCTTGAATCATGATATGAAATAAGTCAAGTTAATAAAATAAGGTATAGCATAAATCAATTTTATAAAAGAATAAAACAAATAATAAACTAAGCAAGAAAATATCTTATTTCCCATGGAAAAGTCACTTAATTTTAATCACTTTGAATATTTAAGAACCAATAACTATTTAATAGTTAATAAAAGTTAATAAAAGAAGTACTTTTTTTCTCTTTGAACAGGAAAGAGACAAACAAAAAAAGGGAGGGCGATCCCTTCCCCCTCACCTCATTGTTGATATATAACTCTGGTAAGAACCACTTTATCGAAATAGATAATTTAGGAAAAATTTGGTTGGAATGAATTTCCTATCATTTGTATTCGTTTTACTTTGGAAATATTAACACCACAATCATTGAAATATTTGTTTGATTAAATTAAAAGAAAAGGGTATTATTAATATATTATTCATAGAATAGATTACTTCACTCAAATCCAATATAGATATATAATTTTGAAATGAAGATATTTTAAATTCAATTTAATTGAATTTAAACAAGAGTTAAAGTTTAAAATCTTTGCCGAATAATGTATAAAACAATTGATACAGTTTGATTTCTCAACTCAATTAGTAGTACCCCTAGAGTCCACTTCTTCCCCATACTACGAGTGAAAGGGAAAATGTAAAGACTACCATTAAAGCAGCCCAAGCGAGACTTACTATATCCATGTGAATTATGTCCTCTATCTTTATGAATATGAAGGAATTTTTTATTAATGAATTTTTCTATTTAAGGAAGTTTTATATTATTGTTCACTAATACTAATAATAGTAGAATCGCTGGCGCAGAGTCAAAAAAAATATCTTCAATATATTGATGAAACACTCCAAAAAAGCCAATTAATTTTAAGAAGTTTTTATATGATGACTGAAAAACTTTTAGTACAAACAAAATAAGCAGTAAGACCCTTGGAAGTATCAAGGTGACTTTTTCTCCGCGTGCTTCTGTTGGGGTAAAATTCAACAAATTATATCAGCAAAAGGGAATAAGGTACTTTGCGTCTTTTGTTGATGAGGCGACACCCGGATTTGAACTGGGGAAAAAGGATTTGCAGTCCCCCGCCTTACCACTCGGCCATGCCGCCAAGACGAAACAAAATAGACAAAAATATCGTCCTCCTTTATTTAGGAAAGGGGGACTCTTTTTTTTTGTACTTGCACCGTGAATCCCATTTTTTTTAATCCCTTTCCTAAATTCCGAAAAATCAATCCTTCTTTTTTTTTTTTTTGATTGGATTTATTTTTTCAATTAATTTTGTATAGTATTTCAAAACATACACTATTTAAATTCTTTCTGCTTTCTATATGAAATAAAAAAGTGACTTTTCTTTCACAAAAGACAAAATTAAGGACAAATTTGAACCATTAACTATTGACTGTGAATTTACGAACGATTCGTGGATTTGAATCGAAAATTGTATTTCCCTAATCTTAATTATATCAGAAAAAAAATGGATACCTAACCAATCAGTATTGATTCTTTTCAATACAAAATTATTCTCAATTCGAATTATAACACCAATTATGGGTATATGTAAACCCTAGAACATAAAATTTGACACAGATAGCTAATCTGATATCTTATCTGTCTAGAATTCCTCTATCAAATCAAATTTAATATTTTATATTTTATATAAAATAATTATATATATAATATATAAATATATATATAATATATAAATCTAAAATATATACAAATAGATAAAAATACATCTTTTCTATGTATATGCAATTTTTTTTTTAATTAAACAAAGAAATACACGAAAAAGCCAACTAAGTCTTAAAAAAAATAAACTTTCTAGTGTTTCTGATTATTGGTTCTTTATCCCATCGAAAGATGAAATCCTGAATCCATATCCATTTATTTTAGGGATATTCCGATCATATTGGAATATGTAATATCATAATAATGGTAGAAATTAAATCACGTTTTGTTTTGCTATTCTATACAAAATTTCCTAAGTCGAAGTTAAGTGTAATGTGTAATTTCTCAACCCCTTTCCAGTTGTATTTCTTGCAAATTCGAATTTGAGTATAAAATTATCTTTATTCCACCGTTCATATGTATTTCATACATTCCATATCCATCTATGGAGTTAGATAAAATTTTATGCGATTCTGTAAACAGAATAAAAATTCTATCATTGCTAGATCGATCTATATAATTGAATTGAATGAGGCACGATCCAATAATGAGATTTTTAAAATAGTTAATAAACGGGAAATTTAAAATGCTCGAGGATGTAAATGAGGGAATGTCTACAATACCTGGATTTAATCAAATCCAATTTGAAGGATTTTGTAGGTTCATTGATCAGGGCTTAACAGAAGAGTTTTCTAAGTTTCCAAAAATTAAAGATACAGATCAAGAAATTGAATTTCAATTATTTGTGGAAACATATCAATTAGTCGAACCATTGATAAAAGAAGGAGATGCTGTATATGAATCACTTACATATTCTTCTAAATTATATGTATCCGCGGGATTAATTTGGAAAAACAGTAGGGATATACAAGAACAAAAAATTTTTATTGGAAACATTCCTTTAATGAATTCCCTAGGAACTTTTCTAATAAATGGAATATACCGAATTGTAATCAATCAAATATTGCAAAGCCCCGGTATTTATTACCGCTCAGAATTGGATCACAACGGAATTTCGGTCTATATTGGGACTATAATATCAGATTGGGGGGGGAGAATAGAATTAGAGATTGATAGAAAAGCAAGGATATGGGCCCGCATGAGTAGGAAACAGAAAATATCTATTCTAGTTCTATCATCAGCTATGGGTTTGAATCTACGACAAATTTTAGAGAATGTGTGTTACCCTGAGATTTTATTAGCTTTCCTGAATGATAAGGAAAAAAAAAAAATTGGATCAAAGGAAAATGCCATTTTGGAGTTTTATCAACAATTTACTTGTGTAGGGGGCGATCCAGTATTTTCTGAATCCTTATGTAAGGAATTACAAAAGAAATTCTTTCAACAAAGATGTGAATTAGGAAGGATTGGTCGATTAAATATGAACCGGAGACTGAATCTTGATATACCTCATACCAATACATTTTTGTTACCGAGAGAGATATTGGCAGCTACAGATCGTTTGATTGAAATGAAATTTGGAATGGGTACGCTTGACGATATGAATCATTTAAAAAATAAACGTATTCGTTCTGTAGCGAATCTCTTACAAGATCAATTCGGATTAGCCCTGATTCGTTTAGAAAATGTGGTTAGGGGGACTATATGTGGAGCAATTAGGCATAAATTGATACCAACCCCTCAAAATTTGGTAACTTCAACTCCATTAACAACCACTTATGAATCTTTTTTTGGATTACACCCATTATCTCAAGTTTTGGATCGAACTAATCCATTGACACAAATAGTTCATGGGAGAAAATCGAGTTATTTGGGTCCTGGAGGGTTAACAGGACGAACTGCTAGTTTTCGAATACGAGATATCTACCCCAGTCACTATGGGCGCATTTGCCCCATTGACACATCTGAAGGAATCAATGTTGGACTTATTGGATCTTTAGCAATTCATGCCAAGATTGATCGTTGGGGGTCTTTAGAAAGCCCATTTTATGAAATTTCTGAGGGATCAAAAAAAGTACGGATGCTTTATTTATCACCAAAGAGTGAGGAATACTATATGTTAGCAGCAG